AGGCGGTAAGATGATATCTTGAGCAGTTACATATCCAGGACCCCTGACACAAATAGACGCGTCACAAGTTCCATATAGATTACTTCTCAATACAATTTCTTTCAAATTCATTAAAATTTCATGGACCGATTCTTGAATACCCGTTATAGTAGAATATTCGTGGGGGACGTTCTCAGATTTTACACGTGTTATACATGTTCCTTCTATTTCTCCAAGTAAAGCTCTTCGCATCGCAATGCCTATTGTGTCAGCTTGGCCTTTCATAAGTGGAGATAGAATAAAGCGCCCGTAAAAAAGGCGTTTACTGTCTGTTCTTGATTCAACACACTTCCACTGTAGTGTCCGAGTAGATACTGTTACTTTCTCTCGAACCATAATAATATTATTTTACTTGATTGAATTATTTATTTCTCTTGTTTCTCTTGAAATTGCTTCATTGTTCATTTCTACACACGTCTTTTTTTCGGAGGTCTACATCCATTATGTGGCATAGGGGTTATATCCCGTACAAAAGTTAATAGTATACCACTTCTACGAATAGCTCGTAATGCTGCGTCTCTTCCGAGACCGGGACCTTTTATCATGACTTCTGCTCGTTGCATACCTTGATCCATTACAGTACGAATAGCATTTGTTGCGGCAGTTTGAGCGGCAAAGGGTGTCCCTCTTCTCGTCCCCTTGAATCCAGAAGTACCGGCCGAGGACCAGGAAACCACCCGACCCCGCACATCTGTAACCGTGACAATGGTATTATTGAAACTTGCTTGAACATGAATAACTCCCTTTGGTATTTTACGTGCACTCTTGCGTGAACCCATACGTATATTCCTACGTGAACCAGTTCTCGGTATAGCTTTTGCCATATTGTATCATCTCATAAATATGAGTCAGAAATATATGGATATATCCATTTCATGTCAAAAAAGATTCTTTATTTGTACATTGAGCCCTTTAGCGAGTCTGATTATCCTTGTCTTTGTTTATGTCTTGGGTTGGAACAAATTACTATAATACGCCCCCGCCTACGGATTAGTCGACATTTTTCACAAATTTTACGAACGGAAGCTCTTATTTTCATATTTTTCATTCCTTATCTTAATTCTGAATCTACTTGGTAGAAAATAAGTTTCTTGAAATTTTTCATTTCGAATTGTATTGAATAAAAAAAAAACCACCTAATCTTTCGAATCTTTGTTTCGGAGTCGATAAATTATACGCCCTCTGGTTGAATCATAACGACTTACTTCAATTTTGACTTTATCTCCTGGCAGTATGCGTATAAAACTACGTCGGATCTTTCCTGAAACATAACCTAGAATTAGATCTTCATTATCTAATCGAACCCGGAACATACCATTTGGAAGCGATTCAGTAATTAAACCTTCATGAATCCATTTTTGTTCTTTCATTCCAGGTAAAGCCCCCTTGAAGTATCAAATAATAGAGGAGAAATGATATTAGACAATTCACCCTCCCCCTTTTTTTTACAAAAAAGAAGAGGTTTCCGATCCCATTTGAATATTAAAAGGATTACCATATATAACACAAAATTTCTCCACCGATTCCTTCTAGTCGAGCCTCCCGGTCTGTCATTATACCTCGAGAAGTCGAAAGAATTACAATGCCCATCCCACCTAAAATTCTAGGAATTCGTTGAGAGTTAGAATAAATTCGTAGACCGGGTCGACTGATCCGTTTTAAATTTAAAAAATTTCTATAAGGCCTTTTCCTATTTCTTTTATGTCGCAAGGTTAAAACCAAAAAAAATTGATTTTTTTCTCGATGTTTTCTGACGTTTTCGATAAAACCTTCTCGGAAAAGTATTTTAACAATACTTTCGGTAATATTAGTAGATGCTATGCGAACAACTCTTTTTCTATCCATATCAGCATTTCGTATAGAGGTTATTATCTCAGCAATAGTGTCTTTACCCATGATGAATTTAAATTATTGGTGCCTCAAAATTGGATATAATTAACATGTTTTTCTTTTTTTTTTTTTTTTATTGGTTTATGAATATGAATTTTTCAAGGTATATGCGTGAGACACAATCTACGAATTAATCTAGTTTTGAATCTATTTCTTTCAAATACCCCAAATATATCACGATCTAATTTTATTTTATAACACCTCCGGGGCTAATGAGACTATTTTAGTAAAATTTAATTGTCTTAATTCCCGGGGGATTGCACCAAAAATTCGAGTTCCTTTTGGATTTTTTTCTTGATCAATCACAACTGCAGCATTATCATCATATCTTATTATCATACCGCTGTCACGTTTGAGTTCTTTACAGGTACGAACAATTACAGCTCTGACTACTTCTGATTTTTCTAGGGGCATATTTGGTACTGCTTCCTTGATCACAGCAACAATAACATCACCAATATGAGCATATCGACGATTACTAGCTCCTATGATTCGAATACACATCAATTCTCGAGCCCCGCTATTATCCGCTACCTTTAAATGGGTCTGAGGTTGAATCATATCAATTTTT